TTTGGTTTCATTCGGCTCCTTTATGGAAGATGGATAAATTCCTATATTGAACTAAATTCCAAATAAATTCTACCCATAACATCTATGTCGGCTTTTTGTTTGAATACATTTAAAATGATTCGCTTTTTAGATGATCCCTCTAGAAGAAGGTGATTATGAGAACCTTTCTAGTTACTTCGTTCTCTATTTCTATTTGAAAAAGGATCCTGAGGAAAAAGGTTTTGTTTCCACCGGGCTAAAATAATATGTCAATAACTCTAGTAAACTAAAGTTATCGTTTAAAAGCTATGCTATTTTGCTTCAATTTATTTTTTACAAAGAAAAAATTTTTGAAGATTTAGTTACGATTGGAAATCCATTTTTCTCTACCGCCATCCATGGATCCTTTACTCATACTCATTCAATTGGAAGTATTTTTCCAATTCCAAATTTTTGTTTCGCAATTTCATAATCTATTTTTTTCAATTTTTAAATGACCTTTGGATACAAATCACGAGAATTTATATTTTTCCTCGAATCTATCATTCAGAGGTAAAGGATTAAACCCTTTTAAGAAATAAAGTTTTTATCGGAATATGAATCAAACCGAAAGACCCCTTAACTATTTAAGGAAATTACTAGAACGAATCACACTTTTACCACTAAACTATACCCGCTACAATGCGATTATTATAGAAAAAGGTCCTTTTGTCGAACGGGGGAATTAGGCGCAAAAAAGATAGGATCATAAAAGAATCATAAAAATTACAGTGTTGACATTGATTTTATATAAAAAGAATGGAAATCTTCCTTTGTCTTTTTGTTGTTGCTTTAATAGCAAACCCCTTTTGTTTTCAAATCAGATATTTTAGTTAGGATTTGTTGGAACAAAAAAGGCCCGGCTAGGTAGTGACCAGGCCAGGCCACAGGAATAAAAAAGGGCCTTTCAAACAAAATCAACGAAAAAAAGTCCTCTTTTTTCTATTTTTTTTTCTGTGGAATCCTTCGATTAATCGAAATGGAATTGCTAATAAAAGCTGTAGGTATATAATATAAAATATAAATAAAGATAGAGAAATAAAGATTTTTTCAATCCTTATTTGATGTGTAATGTAAGATAATAATTCTCTTTTTCAATTGGGAGAGATGGCTGAGTGGACTAAAGCGACGGATTGCTAATCCGTTGTACGAGTTATTCGTACCGAGGGTTCGAATCCCTCTCTTTCCGTTTTTCGTGATGGTTTGATATTTTCTTTTTCTTTCCAATTTCGCCAATCCTTTTATTTTTTTCTTAGTTAAACGTGTCGAATAGATAAAAAACAGCCCTAAAAAAAATTTAAAATAAAGCAAGGAAAACGAAAAATATCCTTTTTTATTCTTCACGTCCAGGATTACGTCCCGGATCATTAGATAGGAATCCAAAGATAAAGAGAGAAACAAAGAATATCACTACTGTGTAAACGAAAAGTTTGAGAGTAAGCATTATAAAATCTCCAAGATTTTTTTTGGAAAAAAACGAGAAAAGAGAATAGATCCTCCATTTTTTATATCAAAGATTTTGATACCAAAAAATGAAGTTCTTTCTAAAAACAGAAAATAATTTCAGAAATTCAAATTTAGCTATACGAAAAGTCTTTCATTACCAAAAATTTGTTTCATACCTCTGAATTTTATCTTGTGGGGAATCCTAACTCAAATGTTTTTTATTTCATTGGAAAAAGGTCAGAATGCGGGATATAGGGTAAGCCATATTTTAATTTATCGCGGATATCCAACCAAGACTTTCAATGTTTGAATCGAAGGTTCATACTGTAAGACTTATTTGATCTTATTAATTGTTATAATTTTTTCTCGCATAAATCATGACTTTTCTAGAATTTTATAGTTTTCTAGAATGGTATTAAAAATATCATCGAAAACTTACAGCAGCTTGCCAAACAAAGGCTAAGAGAAAAAAGAACAAAGGTATGACTGGCATAAGATCTACGATTGGATTCAAAAAAGCATAGGCCTCGGGCAGTTTGCCGAAGAAAAGACTACTCGAATAAAGGGCAGAATTAAGACAGATACAGATCAAACTAAAGATATTAAGCATAACAAACATTTTGTTCTTGGAGATAATTGCATTTTGATTGAGTTATTGATATAAGGAAAAATGAAGTCAAGTGCAGTAGACAAAAAATCCCTCTTTTTCTTTGAACGCACCCAATCAAAAATTCCCCAATTCTCAAAGGAGAATAGAAGAAATCATACTTTTATCATACTTTCATAGAATATCTTAATTGAATTCTATCTAATGATCAATGAATTAAGTTAAATTCTATATCTACACATGTTAAAATTCTAGCAAGAATCTAATCCATTTTAGAAAGATTTTCTATAGATATTTGGACTGGAATTGACCAAAACCCAATACTAACACTATTCTTTATTATTGTCGAATAGAAATCGAAATGGGGCGTGGCCAAGTGGTAAGGCACCGGGTTTTGGTCCCGGTATTCGGAGGTTCGAATCCTTCCGTCCCAGGTCAAGGACATATCCATTCTACCAGAGTAAAGGTTCCTTTTCTAAATAATATAAATAACGCGTTCTGCTTAAGGGATTGATGGGATTAAGTTTCTTAAAACGAGATTAAGTCTCTTAAGACTTGGTTGGGTTAGGGGAAAAGCAAAATTAGGAACAAGGGCTTAATCTGTACTTGTTTCTCTTTGTCCCTAGAGAGTTCCCTTTCCGTAAACGGGATCTTTTTGAATTTATGATTCAGCATTCCCAGAGAATTGGGGGGGTGGATAGGTCTTAATCCAAAACGGAAGATATTCATTTAAATATTTGTGTCGGCCCGAATCTTATTAATATCGAATCAAGTTCTATATGTAACTGATGTTTTTTTGACCCTTTATAGGTATTTTGTTTTTGGCTCTAATGAATAATTTGAAATCTATGTAACGATTGAGATGAGATAATTAATATATTTAGTCATTTTTTTTTATGCCAAGATTGCAGAACGATTACTTCATTCCAGATTAAACAAAAGAAATAAAAAATACATATATAAAATTAGTAAATTATAAAATTAGTAAATCCTTGGTTTAACTAAAATATATATATATGTATTGTTATTAGATTTCTGTCTATTTCAGTGACAACGTTCAGTGACAACAGTGCTTCTCTTCGGTTTTTGTGAAAAAGAAATGTAATCTCTTAAGCATTTCAATATTAAATTATTAAATATTGAATATCCACAACAGTGACAGTTCTTCAATCTATCTGATAGATACGAAAAACTCCTACCGCTTCATCTGATTAATAAAATAAGAATAAAAAGAGTAATGGGGTTTCTTGTTCAATCTATTTATTCGTTTTAAATCATTGATGGTTCAATTCGATAAAGAAAGATAAATTTTTATTTTTTTATGATGATCGAATGGAGTCTTTACTTTAAAACCTTATTGCCATAATGATGTCGAAAGACGAAACTTTCTCGATTATAAAAATTATGAATGATTCTTTATCAGTTGAATCTTTGGTATTCAAAGAATTCGGAGATGGGATAATCTCTCCTATTGAGTCGCTTGAAGATACGGGGATAAAAATAATTTATTTATCCGTGTTATTTAGATTAATTATGTTATTTTTAGATTTCTGTTAGTTTGTTTTTTTTATAAAAAAGTTGCATTCATACAATAAAGAGGTCTTACTAAGATTTCTTCATAAAAATCTTTACCAGTGAAGAAAAAGGTATAGATTTATATGTTTATGTACTGACTCAACCAACGACTATTCATGATTCCATAATTGAATCAATTCCATACTGGCTCCAAATTAGAGGAATTTAAATGTTATGGTAAAACTTCGTTTGAAACGATGTGGTAGAAAGCAACGTGCGACTTGAAGGACACGATCCGGTGTGGATTCTTATTCTTACATCCGCCATTTTATATAGGAATGAAGGTGCTCTTGGCCCGACATCGGTTGTAGAACCCCTCTTTTTGTTGGGTTGTAATATTATAATATAGTACATGATGGAGCTCGAGCAGAAAGTATTGATTCAGCTTTCAGGGGCAAGGATCTAGGGTTAATGCCAATCAATAAATTGGAACAACTTCGTAAGTATATCATTAATATAAAAATTGAAAGGATCCGATTCGGTCAAGTTTCAAATTTAAAAGGAAATTTGGTTGGAATTGATAAAACTCTTTCGATTCAAAGTGTATCACGCGGGAATCAACCGTTCGTATGATTCTTTAGATAGAAAGAACTAACAAAAGGGGTATGTTGCTGCCATTTTGTTGGAAGGATTAAGAAGCACCGAAGTAATGTCTAAACCCACTGATTTAAAACAAAGAAAAGGATCCCGGAACAAGGAAAGGCCGTTTCCATTGTCTCAATAACTGGATGAGAATTAAAGTAAAAAATCCAACTAGATGCTTATATGTTAAACGAGACAAAAAGGGGGGATTAAAGACCATTCAATAAATGAAATAAATTGCTTAAAGATTTTATTTTCTTTTGAGCTATTTGAAAATTATCCAACTTGAGTTATGAGTACAAATGTTTTTTTCTTTTTTCTCATCAAGAACGAAGAAAAAATTGAGTTAAATCCTAGTCTAATTGATTTTATCAACCCTTTTACAATTCATTAGAATTCTATAGATAGACAAAACCTCGAATCATTTTTTCTCGAGCCGTACGAGGAGAAAACTTCCTATACGTTTCTAGGGGGGGTCTTGTTCATTTACTTAATATCTATCCCAGTGAGCCGTCTATCGAATCGTTGCAATTGATGTTCGATCCCGAAGAGAAGGAAGAGATCTTCGGAAAGTGGGGTTTTATGATCCGATAAATAATCAAAGTTGTTTAAATGTTCCCGCTATTCTATATTTTCTTGAAAAAGGCGCTCAGCCTACAGCAACTGTTCGGGATATTTTAAAGAAGGCGGAGGTTTTTAAGTAACTTTGCCCTAATCAAAATTAAACAAAATTCAATTAAGGAAATAAAAGGGGGGACAGTGATTCGTAGAA